AGTTCATGAGGAAGAAAAAAAAAGACATCCCTCCTTTTTGCTTTTGCAATTTGATTCTTTTCTTTCTATTTCGATTTATTTTATTTCATTCCTATTCTCCTTTCTCAGAAAAAGGGCCTTTAACCAAAGTAAAAGATTACTTCGTTCTTGATAGTTATTTACTTATAAGTGGATAGGAACATACTCTGGATCAGAATCATGGGGAGTACTTCTTGATCATTTCTACGAATGCAAAGCCCCAATTCGAATTCCTTTTATGTACAGAAATATCCTCTTGGATAACTTACATAATCTCAATTACTAATCCTTTGTGTATCTTGGTCTTCCTAACCATCCACTCATTTTTGCTTTCAACCTCCCGTTGTTTGTGGAAATCCATCTATGGTAATAGACAGTAAAAACTCCATATAGTTGATACAGTTGATCTTTTGAACCCGCTTCAAGCTATCATGACAATTCATCAATCTTGGGGTAAACAATCTCTCTTGCTTATGTTTACTTTTTTCACCATTTGATTCTTGTACATAGGAAATGAGACTCAACCCTTTTACTGCAAATTTAGAAGCCGTTTTCTTTCACTCATATAACTATCTGGTTTAGTTCATCAACTCAAATGCTGAAGAAAAATGAAAATATATATAGTCAATCAAATCTTTTTATCCTTGTTTCTAGAAAGAAAAGAATTTGGAGAAATTTTAGGTCTCACCGAATCACACGTAGAGATATTGATAACACACATAGAGCTAATGGTATTTCATAACTAATTGATTGGGCAGCCGCCCGTAAACCACCTAAAAAGGAATATTTATTATTTGATCCATATCCCGACATAAGAAGTCCAACGGGAGCAATACTTGAAATGGCAATCCATAAAAAAACACCAATACTAAGATCGGCTAAAACAAGGTGATCACCAAAAGGAATTACTGAATAACTTAGAAAGATAGATATTACTGCTATGGATGGTCCGATACTGAATAAACGAGTATCTCCTGTAGATGGAATAAGGTTCTCTTTCAAAAGTAGTTTTGTCCCATCTGCTAGAGCTTGAAGAATTCCTAAAGGGCCGGCATATTCAGGTCCGATACGTTGTTGTATTCCTGCAGATATTTCTCTTTCTAACCAAACAATTACTAGTACACCTATTGTGATTCCTAATACAAGAGTCAAAATAGGGACAAGCATCCATATGATCCCATAGGCTTCTTTTAAGGATTCCAATTTGGAAAAAGAATTGATAGTCTCTATTTCTGTTGTATCAATTATCATTTCAACGATCAACTTCTCCCATAATGATATCTATGCTACCTAGTATTGTCATAATATCAGCCAATTTCATTCTTTTAACTAACTGAGGAAGAATTTGCAAATTGATAAAACCCGGTGGGCGAATTTTCCATCTCCAAGGAAAAACGCTCTGATCTCCTATGATAAAAATTCCCAATTCTCCTTTTGGCGCTTCAACTCTCACATAAAGTTCTTGTTTCGACAATTCAAAAGTTGGAGAAGGTTTTTTACTAATAAACCGATATTCAAAATCATTCCATTCGGGATCTTTTAATCTGTCAAAACGTCGGATTTCTAAATTTTCGTAAGGCCCTCCTGGAATTCCTTCCAGAGCCTGTTGAATAATCTTTATGGATTCTGTCATTTCACCGATTCGTACTAAATAACGAGCTAATGAATCCCCTTCTCGTTGCCATTGAACCTGCCAATCAAATTCGTCGTAAGACTCATAATGATCAACTTTACGAAGATCCCATTCTATTCCGGAAGCTCGTAGCATTGGTCCCGATAAACCCCAATTTAATGCCTCGTCTTCCCCAATAATGCCTATGCCTTCAACTCGTTCTAAAAAAATAGGATTCCGGGTAATAAGTTTTTGATACTCAGCAACCCCTGTTAAAAAATAATCGCAAAAATCCAAACATTTATCTATCCAGCCATAGGGTAGATCGGCAGCCACTCCTCCAATACGAAAATAATTATGCATCATTCGCATACCGGTGGCAGCTTCGAATAGGTCATATATCAATTCTCTTTCTCGAAAAATATAGAAGAAAGGGGTCTGCGCACCAATATCCGCCATAAAAGGACCGAGCCATAACAAATGAGAAGCTATCCGACTCAACTCCAACATAATAACTCTGATATAGCTAGCCCTTTTAGGTACTTGAATATTGCCTAATTGTTCGGGTCCATTTATGGTTATTGCTTCTGTGAACATAGTAGCTAAATAATCCCAACGTGTTACATAAGGCAAATATTGTATAATTGTTCGGTTTTCCGCAATTTTCTCCATCCCTCTATGTAAATAACCCAATATTGGTTCGCAGTCGACAACATCTTCACCATCTAGAGTAACGATGAGTCGAAGAACACCGTGCATTGATGGGTGCTGAGGCCCCATATTGACTATCATGAGGTCTTTTCTTGTAGTTGGTGCAGTCATAAGTTTTTTACCGATTCATTCTTCCATGAATTACTGAAAGTGAAAAGA